TTAAATTAAAGATAAAAATAGATAAAATGTTAAGAGCATTAAAAAATAAAGCAAGGAATTTTGGTTTTATTTTATTCTTCACGTCCAGGATTACGTCCTGGATCATTAGATAAAAATCCGAAGATGAAGAGAGAAACAAAGAATATTACTACTGTGTAAACAAAGAATTTAAGAGTAAGCATTAGATAATCTCCAAGATCTTTTTTTGGTTTGAAAAAAAAAAAGAAACTAGATTCCCTTATTTTTATATCACATATTCCATTTTCACACCAAGAAACGAAGCGGTTTCTAGAAATTTCTAGAAATATATAAAAATATAGAAATAGAAAAAAAAAAATTCTCAATTTATTTGTATTCTAAATTTATTTGTAATAAGAATCAAGTCTTTCATTCCCAAAAATTTTCTTTCATACTTCTTTCATACCTACAATTAGATAGATTGTGGGGAACCCAATGAATGGGGTCTCTTTTGATCGAATGGAAAATCAATCAGAATGAGGAAATGGGGTAATCCAAATTTTTCGCATCTATACAAAAATAGCAATGTTTGAATTCAGGATTTTTATTAGAATTAGAAGACTTATCATTGTTAGAATTTTTTCTCGAATAAGTCATGAATTCTTCTAGGACAGTATTCAAAATCTTATCGAAAACTTACAGCAGCTTGCCAAACAAAAGCTAATAAAAAAAAGAACAGAGGGATTACTGGCATAACATCTACTATTGGATTCAAAAAAGCGTATGCTTCCGGCAATTTTGTAAACAACAAACTGCTTGAATAAAGGGCAGAATTAAGACAGATACAAATTAAACTAAAAATATTAAGCATAACAAACATCTTTTTCCTAAAGATAATTGTATTTTGACTTTTGACTGAGTTATTAATATCCCATTGATATAAAATGGATATTTAAAGTAAGGTAGACTAAAAACTTTCAACTCATCCACCCAATCAAAAATCCTTCAATTCTCAATTAAAAAAAGAAAAGAATAGAAGAAATCCTATTTTCATACAATATCTTAATTGAATTATATATTATGATCAAGAAATTTCGTTTAATTTGATATTTACACATATCAAAATCCAAACAACAAGCGAATTCAATTCAGAGATATTTGGCCGGTAATTGACGAAGAACCAATATTAATACTAATATTAATATTCGACTTAATTAGTATTAAATCGAAATGGAAATGGAAATGGGGCGTCGCCAAGTGGTAAGGCAACGGGTTTTGGTCCCGGTATTCGAAGGTTCGAATCCTTCCGTCCCAAAGCACATTGCTTTTATATATTCTATATTTAATTTAAATTCTATATTTAATTTAAATAAGTTAAATAAATATAAATAAAGAGAAAGATTTTCCAAATACCAAATAAAAGTTAGTTGTCTTTTTAAACTTAAACAACCTTTTGTTGAGGATTTAACAGTATAATAAGTGAAATTCTTCTTTAGTTATTTTTTAATAACTTTTCTCGAAACCAATCATCCATCCCCTTTTCACAAATTCACAAAAGATTGTGTGTTCAAATAAAATAATAGTAATTAAATCGATTTTTTTAAGGAAACGTGGAAACGTTGATTAAAAGAATTTGAACAAAAAAAGGATTTTTTTTTCGTTAGAAAAAAAGGTATGATAAGGCATTTCATGTTAGAAAAAAAAAGCTATTTCTGGAATATGAATAGAGTAGAGAGAGAAATCAGAAATAGTAGATAAAATGGTTATGGTATACTTATAGAAAGATATATGTGTAGATATATATGTATATGCGTAGAAATTACCTACACCCTCTTTTGAATATTTCATTAATTACTAATTTCATTTCGATTGTCTTTAATAAAAGATAAAGAAAAGCTCCAGCAAAATCCTTGTCCTGATGACAATAAAAAGTCCTTCATGGAGGATAGAGGTCGATAAAAGGCTCCTAGAAACATATACTAAGTTTTATCTCCTCCTCCAACTTGATAAAAATGATTTGAAGTTCTGGTTATCTATATAGAATTAGATAAAATTAGAATGTCAAGGAAATCAAAAAAATCATCAAATTAATTAGAGTCAATTAGATTATGATTTCATTTTTTTTTTAACCTTAGTGATAGAAATTAAGACTAAGATTCGGGTGGATGGAACAAATCAAGTAACTAAATGAAGTAATTTAGCCTAAAAATCGGAAAATTTGATATTATCTTCAATGTGTTGTTTTTCATTGTTTGGGCTTTCTTAGTCTTCGTATATTGAGAATATCGAAGAATTCGGAGAAAATTTTTCGAATTCTTTCTGAATTCTCTTTTTCTACTTACGGTTTTTTATTTGTATCTATGTAGATCTTCTCTATGTAGTGCTAATCCAAGTCCTGAGTTTTTATTATTTTCTATTCGACTTATATTCTATATAGTGTTCTATATAATGCTTTTTTTATTATGCATTTAATTTGGATTCTTTATTATTCTATAATATTTAATTTGGATTCTTTATTATTCTATAATAAATGGATAGATAGTCAATTTTCTTTTTTTAAATGGAATTAATTTATTTGAGTTAATTCTTTTGTTTTATTCATTCTGTCTTTTTTCTTAACACATTTACATTCATATTGACAACAATGTATTGGATAGGTATAATCCAATCTGGGTAATTGGATCTTATTTGTAGATCCTTTTGTCCCTATTTCATAGCTTTGCTTTTTTTCTTCATTCAAATACAACTAAAATGATGGGGTTGTCAAAATTTCTGTGATACAATTTTTAAATTTTCAATTTTATTTTAAATTTATTAAAAAGAATTTTGAATATTAAATTAAGAAGGCTCTTGTTAGAATAGTTTAGTTATATCCATATGTCTATTCAATAAATTAATAAAAAGAAATAGAAAAAAAAAAGAAATCTTAAGCAATGTCTTAAGCAATGAATAGTGTAAGAAATATGAATAGTGTAAGAAATAAGAGATTTTCTATCAATTTTCACTTTACCTATATTTTCTATTTTTATTTTGAGAACTTTTTCTATTCTTTTTTTATATTATCTTTATCTTATCCCCCTTTTTTTCTTTTGTTCAAGATCGATTCGCATTTTTTTTGTGTTCATTATTTTGCTAGTTTCATTTTTTGATTGTGTCGTACCATTCAATCGTTTTATTTATTTTGATTCTATCTCCATAACCTATTGATTCTATCTCCATAACCTAATTTTTTTATTTGGGTTGCTAACTCAATGGTAGAGTACTCGGCTTTTAAGTGCGACTAACAGCTTTTACACATTTGTATGAAGAAAGGATTCGTCCATACCATCGGTATGGTTTGTAAGACCATGACTGATCCTAAAAGGAATGAGTGGAAAAAATAGCATGTCATATTAATGAAGAATTCTGAGAATAGTTTATTCTTACCAGACCGATTCCAAATCCTGTTTGAATTATTTGTGTAGAACATAACAAAATGAATCAAAGGTGGGTCGAGTTAAAGTTAATATTAATAAATAAATGGATAGAGCTCCACGGCTCCAATTAGAAATTAATTCGAAATTCTAGGGGAACAAAAAAGAAAGGAGCTCTCATTCTTAATTTGAATGATTTTCCAATTAAATTCTGAATTCGATGTTAAAAATCGATGAGTGCCTGATGCGGAAAACCCCACTTTTCAATTTTTTGAATGAGTCCTAACTATTAGCCATTTTACGCCAGGAGGGTGGCTGAATGTGTAGAAGAAAGAGTATATTGATAATCAAAAATTTTCCAAAATCAAAAGAGCGATTGGTTTGAAAAAGTAAAGGATTTCTAATCATTTAGATGGATAAAAAGAAAGGATAGAGAATCCGTTGATGCTTTTACTTAACCTATTTCTGAGGTATCTATTATACCATTTTGTTTTTATGATATCGCACTATGTATCATTTAATAACCCAAGAAATCACCTATCTTTGCTTCAATCAAATCGAATTGAAAATGAAAATAGAGAAATATCAAAGATATTTCGAACTAGATAGATCTCAAAAAAACGACTTTCTATACCCACTTATGTTTCGGGAGTATATTTATACTCTTGTTCATGATCGTGGTTTCAATAGATCGATTGTATTCGAAAATATAGCTTCTGATAATAAATTTAGTTTACTAATTGTAAAACGTTTAATTGCAGGAATATATCAAAAGAATCTCTTTATTTTTTCTTTTAATGATTCGAACCAAAATCGATTTTTTAGATACAACAAAAAATTGTATTCTAAAATGATATCAGAAGGCTTTTTTGTTATTGTGGAAATTCCATTTTCCCTACAATTAGTATCTTCTTTAGAAAAGTTAAAAATAGTTAAATCTTATAATTTACGATCAATTCATTCAATATTTTCTTTTTTAGAGGGCAAATTGTCGCATTTAAATTATACGTTAGATGTACTAATACCTTATCCCATCCATCTAGAAAAATTGGTTCAAACTATTCGTTACTGGGCAAAAGACTCCTCCTATTTCCATTTATTACGACTCTTTCTTCACGAGTATGGGAATTGGGACCCGTTTATTATTTCAAAGAAATTGAGTTCGATTTTTGCGAAAAGTAATCCAAGATTTTTCTTATTCCTATATAACTCTTATGTATATGAATACGAATCCGTCTTCTTTTTTCTTCGTAAGCAATCCTCTCATTTACGATCAACATTTTATCGGGTCTTTCTTGAGCGAATATTTTTCTATGGAAAAATAGAATATTTGGCGGAAGTCATTGCTAATGATTTTTTGGCCCCCCTATCCTTGTTCAAGGATTTTTTCACACATTATATTAGATATCAAGGCAAATCTATTCTGGCTTCAAAGAATCCCCCTCTTCTGATGAAAAAATGGAAATATTATCTTGTCATTTTCTGTCAATGTCATTTTGATGTGTGGTTTCCACCGGAAAAGATCCATATAAACTCATTATCCAAACATTCTCTTAACTTTTTGAGCTATTTTTCCAGTGTACGACTAAATCTTTCAGTAGTACGGAGTCAAATGCTAGAAATTTCATT